ACCGACTTTATCGAGAAAGATTACTTTTTTTAGGCCAAGAAGTTGATAGCGAGATCTCGAACCAACTTATTGGTCTTATGGTATATCTCAGTATCGAGGATGATACCAAAGATCTGTATTTGTTTATAAACTCTCCTGGTGGATGGGTAATACCTGGAGTAGCTATTTATGATACTATGCAATTTGTGCGACCAGAGGTCCATACAATATGCATGGGATTAGCCGCATCAATGGGATCTTTTATCCTGGTTGGAGGAGAAATTACCAAACGTCTAGCATTCCCTCACGCTTGGCGCCAATGAGTTTTTTATTTGTATTTTCGAAAAAAAAAAAAGAAAACTATGCCTTCGCCGTATGAATATTAAGTAATAATAGCATGGCACTTCGAATTCGATATGAAAAAATTTTGTAGTTTTCTTTTTTTTTCACAAAATTCGATTATGTATCGAGAGAGTAGTATGGGATAAAAGGTATTTCCGATTTTCTGTTATCTATCGGAAGTCTAATTTAGCGTCACAAACTTTTTTGTTTTCACACCGAAAGGCTCTTAACAATAATTCTGTTATAAAAAAAGGGGTGCGAAAAAAACAAGATTTTTCTTTTTTTGGTTGGATCAAAAAGAAACTTTGGGATTGCTGAATCAAAGACACAAAAAAAGAATCTATTAAAAAAAAATAGAAAGCAACGGAGCCATCATAGTATTTTTGAACTCCCCTGAAAGGAAGGGTGGCAATTTGATCATTTACCCATCTGGGGCTGATAGATTCTATCTTGATCTTTCTTGAATGGAAAGTAAGGATCAATTTGATTGTAGAGCCGTATGCAATGCACAAAAGATGATGCCCGTACGGTTGTTCAATTCTATCTTCTTTTCCTATTACTCTTTATCTTTCTTTTCTGTTCGTTTTATCACACCAGATAGAGAACCCTTCTATCATCAGGGTAATGATCCATCAACCTGCTAGTTCTTTTTATGAGGCGCAAACGGGAGAATTTATCCTGGAAGCGGAAGAACTGCTGAAACTACGCGAAACCCTCACAAGGGTTTATGTACAAAGGACGGGCAAACCCTTATGGGTTGTATCTGAAGACATGGAAAGAGACGTTTTTATGTCAGCAACAGAAGCCAAAGCTTATGGAATTGTTGATCTTGTAGCAGTTGAATGAAAAAAATAGATTTTGTGCAAATCCGTGATTTGAGATTTTATCTCCGAGTTTACTATATCTATTAAATAGAATAAATTCATAATTATCCGGTTAGGATCAATCTAAACCAGCCCATTATATATATGCTTCAACATGCCAACTATTAAACAACTTATTAGAAATACAAGACAGCCAATTCGAAATGTCACGAAATCCCCCGCTCTTCGGGGATGTCCTCAGCGTCGAGGAACATGTACTAGGGTGTATGTGCGACTCGTTTAGATCATGAGCTGGCACAAAAAAAGCAAGAAAACCGCTTTCCAGTATGAATGATCAGTACCTGTGAATAAGATAGAATGGAAGAAGGAACTCCATTCACTATCTAAAAATCAGAAAATCCATCCTTCTATTGTGTATAAAGTTTATGGTTTCGATTGGTGCAAATCCAATCACCTGAATTTAAGATGAGAAGTAATTCTCCATTGGTAGCAAATAGTTATCCATTAAGCGGAGGAAATCTTATTGAAATTCAAAAAAAAACATAAAAAGAAAGTTCCCACTCGGTCAAGAACGGACTACGAGGGTCAGCTACCCTAGCTAACTTTCATAATTAAATACCGTTACTATATAAGTAGCTCTTATTGTGAAAGACCTGTTACTGGATAATTCATGGGTAGAGCCAAAGAGTGTGGTGTGAACTATACAAGTTACCAATAACATTGATTAAATGAAGTAAAGGCTCCGGTGTATAGAGAAGACCTCACCGTTTAAGAAGTAACCATAGAAACGATGGAATCCACTATTTCTTTATCCATTTAATTTAGATATTTTTTTTTATTGTTTTGACACCTAGCAAAAGAAAAAATTGTGGTCGGGAAGGTTATAGTAGCCAAAGCCATTGGAATTGTTATTTTATACATTGGAAAAATCCGTTTGGTTATTAATAGACCAAGGCGGGTAAAAGAATAACTGAAAGAAAAGAAATCAATTAGTTATTTGTGAAAGTTTTATTTATTCAATGACCAGAATTAAACGCGGATATATAGCTCGAAGACGTAGAACAAAAATTCGTTTATTTGCATCAAGTTTTCGAGGGGCTCGTTCAAGACTTACTCGAACAATTACTCAACAGAAAATAAGAGCTTTGGTTTCGGCTCATCGGGATAGGGATAAGCAAAAGAGAAATTTTCGTCGTTTGTGGATCACTCGGATAAACGCAGTAATTCGCGAAAAGGGAGTATCCTATAGTTATAGTAAATTAATACATGATCTATACAAGGGACAGTTGCTTCTTAATCGTAAAATACTATCCCAAATAGCTATATCAAATAGGAATTGTCTTTATATGATTTCC